TTCAGAGGCAAGAGCTCGCCGAACCGAAAGGCCAGAAGCATATTGCACGTGAATCAATAGACGAAGTAGATAGACCAGAATCGGATGTGTGAGTTCCAAAAGAGGATATTCATCAACAATAGAGGGACAAAGCAGGGGGAGGTCTGCAAGCCTCACCTGAGAGGGACTCTTCGCATAATGAATGCTCCATTGGGGAGGTCTCATTAACTTGAGGTAAGAGATGCATACCCGATCAACCACCAAAGCCATTCCTTTCTTGTCTTTCTTACTCCCTATCATCAGTCTACATTTACACCAGAATCAGGCGGTATAGTAAGCTGGGCATCAAATAATTATATCTTAGTATTACCAGAATGTTGATCTTCTTGCATTCCCACAGAATTGAATTCCCTTTCGGGGAGAAGACAAGGGCAAAGTACTCATTCCGGGCATGACTCGGAAGATGAAGAGGGGGCAGGTTGAAAGAAGCTCGACCGATGGTGGGGCTGGTTTAGGGTCTTTTGTGGAGTCGGGTCAGAGGTGGAGTTGGGTCTATTTGATTGGGCCCTTCAGTGGTAGAACCTGGTGAACCCGACGTACTACTTCCTTCCGGCGAACTCTTCTTTTAAGCAATTTCTAGTGAAGATCAGATCACTTTTGAATCATACCTAAATGCAGCCGTGATTGATCTTTTATACATACGATACCACCAATGATAGAAGGAGAGAATGCGATCCTTCTCTTCAATTCAATTCATCTGCAGAGCCAAATCCCCTCTCTCAATCCCTTCTTTCAGAAAAATGTTTGCAAGGAGTATGAATGTCCGAACTCCCTGTGTTAAGCATACATAAGGACCACCCTAAGAGCTGATTCAATAGCTAAGTGATATGCCATTAACAGCGGCAACGGAAAGGCTTACAGCTGCTACGAGAAGATCTGTCTTACCTTCTTCTGCTTTTAGCTCTTATTAAATTTATCTCACTTATTGTTGGGGTTTTTACTCACTTTCTTCTTAGGAAATAAGGAAGAAGCCCATAGATCTTATAATACGTCACCGGTGTACTTACTTCAACACAAGAAGCATGGGCCTCTTCGATAGAAGCACTTTCTTTTCTTAGCCCCGTCCCCACCTTTGTTTCCCGTAACACTAACTTGACCCTCAAGCCAAGTGAAGATAGTGAGAGAGTTCAAAAGACGGCACAACGTTGACACAGAGTTCATTGATAAAGAAAGCATGTCACGAGTTTGGCCAATTGCTCTCGGAGACCTGCTAGGCGAGATCCCGCTTTAGTTGCTGCCAAGGCTTTCAATGATAAGAGCGGAAAGAAAGCTGATTCCTTTTCGACGGGAGAGCTCTGACACATTCTCCTTAGAACAAGAAAGGATAGGCAAATGGTGATACAAAAGAAGAACCAGTTCCGCCATACAAGAAAAAGACAATAAGAGAAGGAAACCTCTCACAATAAAGAACATGTCATACAACCGCATACACATACCCTCGATACAAAGCAAGAAAGAAAGCAAACTCAGTCCTGGCCTCGGGTGAGCCAACAAGTCAAGCAAGAATCGACTTCACACACTAAGAAGATAATCATTATCCGAGAAAGAGCTTCAAAGAGAAGTCAAATAAGATGAAGGATTTTCCTTTTTTCATACTACGACATTGACTAAGATACGGATTTAGGACTGCTAAACTGACTACTTCAAATACAGAAAAGTCTTGAACTTCGAACAAGCAACTCAAGGAAAAGGAAACTGCTTTGATCTCGCTCGTGAAAGAAGAAGAGAAGGTGAGAACCGGAGTTCCTAAGTGGAAAGCGAAGGAAAAGACGGTCGCCAATGCACCTATAGAGATAGCAGCCGGGTCTATTACACCAAGATCAAACAAAACAAACCCGCAAAGAGGAAAAAAAGATTCCTCACAACACAACCGTGAGGAACTTCACTCGTGAAAAAAAAAATGTCAACATTAAGTAAAAGCCGATTGGCGGCATCAGCCTCTTCAGTGACAGCTTATGATGAAGCGAAAGGAAAAAAGCCTATTTATTGAGAGGAGAGGCGCCGACCTGCGAAATCTTCATCTTATAGTTTTCCACTCTGCTAGATCTATAGCGGGTCAAGCCCTTCAGCCCTTAGGGAGTCTCTTTTCTTTCTCCGGGAAACCCGTAGGCTTTTTATTGGCTTTCCGGGAGGTCCCTACAAATTGCAAAAACAGTGGTGGAGCGCCGGATCCGGGCAACCTGCCCAAGATTATCTGCCTAAGCACTAAGAGAGACATCATGTGCGGGAGTGAACAATCAACCATGAGGCAAGGTACCCTTAAGGTAAGGTAAGATACCGAAAGATCCGCTTCGCTAGTGAAAGGCGAGTGGTCTTATTCTACAGGCTAGGGATTACCCCTAATTTATCCTCTAGGCTAGATACATACTCTTCTCCCTATTTTGATAGGTAGGTCTGGGTAGGCCCCGACTATTTCAGTTTCACGTTAACATCCACCACTGACTGCGATTTTACTTTATTAAGATAAGAGACGGATACTCGCCCTCCACCTCAAAGTCAAAAATGGGAGGAGCACAACTCCCTTTGGACATCATCTGCTCCGGAGAAAGCAGTTTGATCATCTATGGCAGAAACCGACTCAGCAACCAAAGTTATGGAAAAAGATCCAGCGAGGGCAGATCCTTTATACGATTATAAGGGGGGTAGGTGATTCGGCTACATCAACTACTCAAGCATCTTAAGTGGTAACATATGGTCCAGCAAGGGAAACCGATGACGTGATATTTTCTCGCCTAAAGTCTCCGGTTCCGGGATAGCGTACTCTCCAACAGTGGAAAATGAAACGAAAGACGGTCATCTTTTTCGAATAGGAGCTAGCAGCACTCGATGAAACGAAAGGAGTTCTCAGTCAACGACAGAAGTTTGATTATATATAATCGTCCGCAGCGGAAATTGGATCATCTAAAGTACCCCCCGGGGGTGTGAAAAGCCTAGTTATTGTCAAAGCCCCCACTCAAGGGGAAGAGGGCTCTCTTCGCTTGTGACCGCGTAATAGAACTATTATGCAACCAAAAGAAAAATGGATAGTTGGGCAAGTGAATCAAAGCTTATGTGAGCAGCTAGCCGACCTACCATACCATCCTATTTCAAAAGTCGTTGACCTGGAGGAAAGAATCCGTTCTGGAGTTAGATACCTTTCTGTTGACTCTACCAGATAGAATAGTAGATATTTTTTCATACTCAAAAGAGGAGAAGGCTATCTCGATAGTAACTCTTCGTCAGTCACAGATTCACTATATCATATAGAAAGTCTTTCTAGTAAAGGCAGGGAAGAGTCACTCACATCCCATAAGAGTGAAGGTAAAGCAGAAAGAATATCGTACTTCAGCTAAGAGTCCAAGCCAAGTATTGTGACTAAGGTAAGGGAAGACGATCGGTATTCAAGAAGATGAAGCTGTAAGATACCTTCCTACCCTTCCAGGAGCATATATATTATTTAGTAGACGACGAAATGGGCGGTGCAAAAAAAGAAGAGGAGCGAGTTTACGAGCTCTCGTTGCTTAAAATCATATGTAATGTATCTCACTGTGAATAACCCTGTAACTCAAACTCATCTTGAGGCTCCGACCTAAATGGGAAGAGAGGTTGCTTCTCAACTACTAAAAAAGATGGACTCCGGGGAAGGAGCCAACAGAACAGGTTACTATCCAAGAAATAGCCTTTCTTAAGATCGTAGGATACCTCGACATGTTGAAACGGATGTTTTTCGGTAATGAAGCCTTTTTCCCTTCATAGAGGTGCCTAAAATATATACCTTTCTGGGTCAACTCAACCTAAAAGGGCTATAAGATAGGGTGAAGCAAAGCAGCGGCAAGAGCTATAATACATCTATATGCTATTCCCAATCTAATGGAATGGTGCTATAAACCAAGATCTCTTCGTCAGGATCGCCTGAAGAAAGCCAAGAGGAAGCCTAAGCAAGTGAAACTCCCGCGAATAGGAGAAGAAGGCTCCTGGCGAGCCGATTATTAGACGCAGAAGCTGAATCCGTCAATCCGCATGGTATCCGCCAACTTCAAACAAGAAGGAAAGCCAAGGGCAAGGGATATACGAATATACCGACTGAACGAAGTGAATACCTTATTCAAGGATTTTCCTAGAACCATCAGATCTGCTGAGATGCCGATAACACCTACTGAGATGAGAGTAGTTGGCCTAGAAGGCTCCTTGCTTGGTCCTCATGCCTTTTTCTTAAAAGAGTTTCTGCGACAGGTGAGAAACCTATCTACAGGACGACTTTCGGGGTTAAAAGAACACCTTTCTCTTTCATATTGAGTCCTCAGAGGTGCTTGGTGTCGGATCAGCTCGACAGGTCACTCAATAGCCTTTCGCGGAGTACCCCTCTTTTAGTGAACCCTGGGAGTAGTCGTCGGTTCGACGATCTTTATTTTTATGTTTACCGAGGTGAAGCTTTTGGCAAGTATTCTGTTATTTGTAGGTTTTTCTATCTCCTTCGGAGCCTCTTCCTCGGTAGCTAGGATAGAGTTATCTCTGTATTTTATTCTTTCCGTTCAGGGGCACTCTAAAGGCTTTGCAATCTTCAGAGCTGGTTGACAGTTCTTAGCAAAACCTCTCGCTCTTTGATAGACATCTTTGACTCTTCCAGATTCCACTGAGTATAAGTCTGATTTCCCTCCCGAGGTACGTAAATTGTTAGAGTAGTTACTTGATGTCATGCCTGAAGAGCTTCTTAGTGAATTACCACCCATGCGAGCATAATAACTAGTCTTGGAAGGGCACTTGTTACATTACCCATATCCTCCTCTCCCCTTCCTACAGGTCTTTTTGCTCTTGCTCTTTATTCTGCAAAAGAGCCTAAAAGTCTACGCCCTTGCTCATCCTGAATGGAGTAGGACTATGAAAGAAAGCTGCTGAGGTAGCTGTATCCGAGTGCAATAGCATCCATGGTATTGCGTTAATGAGGATTCTCAATTTGCTTTCCAAGGATAACCCCTTCGCTCGTCAATCAAATGGGTCTCAAAGATTATCAAGGGAAAGCAAACCCCTCCTTCTATCCAAAGAAACTTTTCCAACTGTAGCAGCTGTTCTCTTCCCTTCCATCGAATGAGCTTTCTCTCGCTTAATTCAATAGGGCCTTAGTAGACCGGTTTTTAATTCGACAACTCGATCGCTTCTTCCTTTGCTGAATTGCCATCTTTGCTGCTCTCGGCTTCTTAATTGAAAAGTCCCTTTCAATAGCCAGTCTAGAAGCCCTAATCTTGTAAGGCACGTGACTGCATTCCTAAATTCTATCTCTGCTTCCTTCACTCCTTTCCGAAACTGACCTGTTTACACTGCACTCCTTCTTCCAACAATACTGTAAGTGGGGCTGCCCTATATGGTCAAGCCAAGCAAAATGGGAGTTTCCTCTTTGTCTCCTCTAGTCTCAAGACTTTCTTTCATCTTCGATAGGAGAGAGAAAAAAATTAGGCAGTACCAGTACCTGAATAAGGAGCAGTTCTTTCGACAGCTTGGATTGGAATCGAGCATTCTCAAGGTGAATTCCCCTCTATTTTCATCTCGACATGAAAAGTCAGAGGGACTGAAAGAATCATAAGGTTCGTCTGCGGTATCCCTTCCATTTTTTGAGTTTCATAATATATTCAAGAGAAAAGGGAATCCACGCTAAGAGAGAAAGATGAAGGAAAAAAAGCACATAGGGTGGGACCCTGTAAAATGGAATTGAGCTTGGCCCTGTCTCGGCCTTACCTAAGCAGTTTCATCCTCTGCATGAGGAAGTCACCTCTACATCTTAGAATGTCGGTATCGAAGAAAGAGAGAAATATGGGTTAATAAAAAGTTCCCAAGAGAGATGGATTTTTTGAATCGACAGACAGATATGCTTTTTGTTTTGAACTGAGCCTGTTCCCACTCGTATACCAGCCTTAGGTAAAGAGGCTTTCTTTGGCTTCTGCACTTAAACTTCTTTCTCTTAGGGGAAAAAAAATACACCACGTTTTATGTGACTCTTTAGCTACCCCGCATTTCCATCCATAGAAGGTATTCCTTCTACAGCTTAGCTAATAGCTCCCCCTATTTCTTAAGGTTTGATTATCTGTATTGTGTGATTTATAGCCAATCAGCTTTCAAGCTCTCCAAGGGTAGCTGTCAAACGAGCCAAGCCAGGCAGTTAAGTCACAGCTTGCATTCGAAGCCATTGATTCGAGCACAACAACCGATACTGCCACGCTTCCTCCTGTTCGACGATTAACTCTTCCACTTGCCTCGTGCGAGAAAAGAGGTTCAGGTGGAAAGAAATAGTACAGCAGAATAATCTCCTGAGGAGGTGGTAACGGAAAGCAAGAACAGAAGGCAAAAGGGGAATATATAAACGAAAAGGTGTATTCGGCTCAGAGTCTATTCCCGTATGGATTTCTTGCTTTAACTACATTAACTCCATGTTTTGTAAGCTCTTTTTACTTCTTTTTTACTCCTACAAGGATTCCACTCGTTGGTATTCCGTTCGTTTATTCTAGCTGCTCTTTAGACTCGTTCTTTGTATACTGGCTCTCTCTATTAATTACGCTTTTTAACTCACTTAAAGTATTCTGCTTCTTTTTCTTGGCTCCTAGCTCGACTAGCTCATCATAATTTATGTTTTCATGAATGGGGGCAGTTGCTGCTGCTTGGCGAAATTCTAAATTCGGCAGAGATAGCGACTTAGGCGCGGAGATAATCATCCAACTTGAGTTGTTGGTGGAAGGGACGGACCTAGCTAATATTCTATATCCTCTTTCCTTCTAATCTTTTGAACTCACAGGCTCCCTGAAACCAAGAGACGAGACAAAAGACGCATAAGATGCAGAGGATACTATAGATTCAGAGTGAGCCTCTATCCTATGTCTAGGAGTAGAGAAGAGAGCACCCTCAACCGACAAAGCACTTATTTCCTGCTTGGCCAAGAAGTGTTAAACGCTTCAAAAATTTGTCTAAAAGTGGTCTGCTGCTTTGACTTTTTCTAATTACTGTGACGAAAGAAAGCAAAGAAAGTCAGCTTCTTGCAGGTCCCAATAAGCGGGTAACTCAGGTCAAGGGATGGAGACTTTCCTGTCTTTAATACGTCTCGTGGTTCCACCAGGCCGCAGTCGATTACTATAGATCAATAAGCGACTTCCTGGATCCACCAGCTTAGTGCTTTTACCCTGAGCGAAAAGACCAGCTATAAAAATCTCACAAATATGGTTGTCTCTTCAGGTGCTATGATATCATACGTCAGGTCAGGTTGCTCCACCAGAACTTCTATGAAAATAAGGAGGGAGTTGTTTTACACTCGACTATGGAAAAAACCTTACCAGTGGGGTATGACAGTCGAAGTTCACCCACGGCGGGTATTGCATATTGGCTTGAGTTTCTTGTTACTCCATTCCTGCGCTATCTCTATCTGGTTTATAAGCTTAAGTACAGAGGGGAAGCGCACCTGAGTGCCTTGTACCACTCTTTCGATTACGGAGTGACTGGTTGGTTGACGCTTGTCGGGGTATGACGCCCTGTACTTCATGGACGGATACATGGGCTACAACCAAATGGAACCTGCAGATTAGGAACTCACTGCCTTCAGGACGCCTAAAGGAGTCTATTGCTAAAAAGTCATGCCCCTTGGACTCAAGAATGCTGGGGCTACGCAACTTTTGAAAGGGGGGGGTCCTCCCACGCAAAATGAAAGAATTAGCACCGAAGACTCCATCCCATCGAACAAAGAAAGGCGTGAGTTTGATAGGACACATTGGACTCTGTTCTTCCATGTTCACGTTCACCTTATCCAGGAAGGAAACCAAAGCAAACCGAAATCTGTAATTGCGTAGAAAGACGGAATCGTAGGGTCGACCTCTTATAGCCCAAGGCAACTGGTTCCTTCCCTTTCATAGAAGCTTACTTCTTTCTCACCCCCCCGATACGAGAAAAAAATGTGATAATTAGTCAATCTGCTTTCTGACCGCCCTAGGGTTCATATCTCTGTCCGAAATGCTTGCTTCTTTTGTGAAGTGGCTTGGTCGCCAATCTAAGACTTTGACCAACTTGAATTGCGTATTTCTAGAAAGAAAACGAAGATCAAAACGACTAGTAGCCTACTTTCTGAGTTATTCCATTGTTTTAATAACTTGACTCCTTGTTGTTCACGCCCGTGCTAACTAACATTGCAAAACTGATCGAACTCTCAAGCCCACTTCAAAACGATTATGTAGTCAAGATGCGCAAGCCTGAAGGATACATAGGCCCAGGTCTTCCAAGCTCTATCTCTGGGGCTCATTAGCGAAGCACTTTAGTCGAGTCGATCTCAGCCTGTGTTCCCAGATACAAGTGGTATTTCGTTATTCTATGACCTTCAGACTAAGGAAGGAGTGACTCTCATTTGCACGTGTTCCAAAAAGAGTTGCATCTTAGAGTTCCGGTCCTACAAAAGATATGGACGATCAATCCGGTGAAAAGCTTCAATTAGAAAGATCTCCTTTCTTTCCATTCCCACCGAACTAGCTAAGACCACAAAAAAGAACTGCTCTTATCGATCAAGAATAGATCTCCGAAGACGTAGAAGGAAGGAAAAGGCCTTTGTTTGGCCCCCTCTGATAGAACATACGAGGCTGACATCAAATTGTAAGAAAGCTCCCGGAAGAAAGGCTAGGATCAAAAAAAAGTCTCTCTGTTTCATACGCAATTGAGTTCTCCCTCTGCTCTAGGCTGAGCTAGCGTTCACGGCAGGAAATAGTCAATTTAAGGCTTAGCAGCAGACATTAGCAATTTTCTTTCTTAAATCGTGGAGATCAGTACTTTGACTTTTTGGAAGTGGAAAGCCTAGTGAAATAGGGAGGAAGGTGGAAAGTTGCACATTAAATTGAGAGTTTTGAAAGTCATATCCCTGTCACTAAAGGTTTCTAGGGGGGTTGGGGAATGCCCCATGCGGTGAAGTGAAAGCCCTTTCCGTGCGCTTTAAGTGAGCAGAGGAATATAGATAAGAATGCGCAACAAGTCGCATGTAGTAATTAGTTTTGCAATGCCGCTAAACAAGACGAACCAAAGCGAGATGACTAGAATCTGCTTTTCAATCTTGACTTCTTTTCTTAACATTCCCTATAGTAGTTATAGAGCCCTATAGCGCTAGCCAGCAAGCACGGAGTGGAAAACAAGGGGCAAGACGATTCCACATATCGAGTTCTGAAGGGATGAAGCTAACGAAAAGAAAACCGCCGTGGGGAAAAAGCAGAAACTTGCTTCTCGTCTTAGGAGTGACAGTGACTTACCTTTTATAGACCAATTTGAGCTTTGTTTTGGTTTATCTCCAAGAAAATAAGCTAGGGTCTCACGTTTATATCCACCAATAGTTTAGCAGATCGCTTTCCACTCTCTGTTTTTGGGAATTCAAGGTCACTGGATCGTAGGAGGATCTTTATATAGGTTTTGTAGCTAGAGATTCTTCATCAAATCCTGCTATAAGTGATCGAGTACTGACTTCATCAAACCCGAATACGTATATTGAATTTATTGGGATGCTCTTGTCGAAGCGACCCATTGGCAAAGATCTCCATAAACTCTTTTTATTTTGTGGACGCCGCGAAAAGGAAAGGTTAAGTTTCTCTTTAAGGCCTATTAGAGTGGTCTGATCTCATCCTTATTTGATTAAAGGAAGAAAACAAGGTCTCAAGTTGATCACTGACTTCTACGATGGAAGGTGCGGGCGGAGTTATAAGGTAAAGGTAGGGGTAGGGTCAGACTTTAAAAAGCTCTGGCCAAAGGTTTCATTCTAGCGGTCACCAGTAGCGGTAGTCTTTTGTAGCAGGAGAAAGAAAGAGGATTATCGTCTTATATATAAGACAGACAGGTCGCTTCTTCCCGCCACCACTAACCGACAAGAAGATCTATTTGAAAAGTCTTAAGCATCTCGCTAGCCTTCCTTCAAGTGCTTCGAAAGGAAAGTAAGAATCTATTCTCTTCCCCAGCCCAATGACACTGAATAAATCCTATAAAAAGCTATCAAGAAAGAGGAAGACCCTCGAAAGGAATGAATGGAAGTCATTCCAGATGCGGACACACCCAATTCCCCTTCTTTGTTCTCTGAATCTATTTATAGTTATAAAGTCTTGAATTCTAGACATAGCTTTCACCCTGGGCTCGAGTTCAGTATCTTAGGTTAAGGAGTTCCACAATAAAGCCAGCAAGCAGATAATGAAATGAAAACATTGGTCGCTAACAAGGTGCTCGCACCTAAGAATAAATGCTTCTCACTCGAAGGAGATGCCTTTATATGATATAGCAAGCTGCCTCCTGGGTGAATCCCTTATTGGGATAGTCTAGTCTTGTGTTGTGGCTCGGTTTCAAAAAAACTGAGAAAGTACCCACAGGAGTGTAGGCGTGACAGAATTGACGGAAGCCAAGCAGCGTCAACACGAGTCTGTTGATGACTTTATCGCTCTCTGGATCAATCTGGAACTCTCCTTTGAGCAAGAGTTCTTCGAAGCGCAACAACTTCAGATGTGCATCAATTGCTTCAGATATGAGTTGTCTCACATCTTGGCTTCTCAAACAATCAAGACTTTTTTAAGAACTATGTTAAAAAGCACATGATCTGGAAGCCCAGATTTTGAGAAAGAAAGGGAAGAAGGAAGAGGGCTGGAACGTCTGCTACGATTGCAATGGTGGAGACAAACAAAGCCAATAAAGCACCTGTCTTGCTTAAAGGCAAAAGGAAAAGAGAAGGAGAAAGAAAAAGGTCAAGGGAATGTTAAGACCCTAAAAGAACAAAAAGAAAAAGAAGATTCCTGTCGAATCGAAAGTCGAAATGAGGATGTTGAAGATTTCTTCACATCTTGATTAGAGCAAGGGTTTATCGAGCTTCCCGAACCTAATAGACCGGAGGGACGAGTAGGAGATCCCAAAGACTGCTAATTCCATCGGGTTATGAGTCATCCGATAGAAGATTTTTGAGTTATTCAAAATTAGATCCAAAAGTGATTCAATGATGGTGTCATTGAAATAGAACCTCCTAAGCAACCTGCCTAAAATCCGGTATTTTGAATAGTTGGAGATCTGATTTGCCCGATAGCTGAGATCTCGCCAAGCATAGCCTATTATAGTTCTAGCACCGGAAGAGCCGGAAGAAAAAATAGAAAAAGATGAATAAAGATATATTCAAGGAGAATGGAGCACTCGTGTTAGCCGAAGGAGTAGGAAGCGCCAACGCCTGGTCGACCTCTCCTTATGTATCTGTCAGTAATGGAAGCATCCATGAGTTGTGTCCTTGGTCAGCACGATGAAAGGGGTAGGAAGGAAAGAGCCATAGACTATCTCAGCAAGAAGTTCACTGATTATGAGACAAGGTATACGGTTCTAGAAAAGACCTGTTGTGCTCTTACATGGGCCTCGCAACGCCTACGCCACTAGATGTTGAACTAGACGACCATGCTGATTGCAAGGATGGACCCGCCCGCTGAAGTCTCTCTTTGAAAAGCCAGCCCTCACGGGCCAGCAAGGTGGCAGATGTGACTCTCAGAGTTCGATATTGTGTACGTCAGCCAGAAGCCGTCAATTAGTAAGGCAAGGGGCAGGCAATAGCAGACCACCTGCGGATCATCCCGTGCCTTACTATGAGCTTTCTTTTCTGAGTAAGGGGACGAATTTCCCGGATGAAGCTCTTCTATTTGCGGTAGGCGAAGAAGAAGACGAAACTCCTAATGATTGGCAAATGTTATTTGATGGTGCAGTCAATCAGAACGAAAATGGAGTTAGAGCAGCCCCCCTTTCTACATGCTATCTTAAAGCTCGCAAAAAGGAGCCCTTTTTCCCATAGCTGTCAAGTTTAGGTTCTCTTGCACAAAAAATATCGCAGAATATTCTGCGTGTATCACACGCTTTGAAGCGCCCTCGACTTTCGAAGAAAGGAGAATGATGTATATGGAGATTCGTGACTTATCATCTTGAATTTAAGACAACTGGTGATTGGAAAACCAAAGATCAGAAGCTCATTACCTACCATCAGTATCTGGAAGATATCAGCCTAAAGTGAAGACGGATTACCTTCCATTATCTGTCGAGGACGAAGAATAAGTTTGCTGACGCATTGGCCACACTAGCTTCCATGATAAGTAGAAGGTCTTTCTATCCGAGTCGACGAATCGGATTGAAATCAGTGTGAAGAAGAGTCATGCAAGGACTAATCAAGCACAGCTCAAGCTAAATAGTAGTCATGTCCACAAGGAAAGGAAGAAAGATCGTCAACGCTTCCAACGTCCGTAGGAACTAAATAGGAAGTTGGGCCGGAACTAGAGGACTCTTTTAGACCCCATTTCCTGTCTACCTCTCTGAATCCTTAGTTTTCGTAACAGTAGAGACTCACGCTTTAGTCGCTTCACCTGAAGGAGGGGCTGAAAGAAGTCACAGCACCAGAAAGTGACAATAGGCAAATCAACATAAATGCAAGAAAAATAGTAAACTTTACATCAAGCCCTGTATAGTGAGACAGAGAAAAGAAATGGTACCCCTCAACCCCTACTAATCAAAGGCAAGGGAAAAATACCTCGGGATCAGCAGATCATGGGTCAGCACGAACAAGCCCCTTTATTCTTAGATTATTAGTAAGAAGCGCCTAGCGCGAAAGGTTGCTTTTCTAATTAGATAATCTAAGGCAACAAGCAAGCAAGAAAACGGATGCGCTAACGCCGTTTTCTTGCTGGGAGAGGGTTGAATTAGCTCGAACGAACGTGAGAGGGCGTAGCGCCGCGCTTGAAGGCCGGGGAGAGGTCTCCGACAGGGGTGCCCCCCACTTTCCCCCTATCTATTCGTGCTGTTTCGAGGTCAATCTTCAAAGCCATAGAACCCTTTTTTTATTTTGAATTGCGCATGGTATGTAGTAATTAATGAACAATGACAACATTGTCCGCTGCCATCCTTCCCGGAAGAAAACTGGATTGAGTCTCACCGGGGGTCTAAGACGCAAGGCAATTATTTTTGTGATCAACTTCACCAGAGTGTTACACAGGCTCACAGGGCGAAAATCATTCAACGAGGACGCCGGTTGTCTCTTTGGAACCAGAGCAATATAGGATAAATTAAGCTGAGGATCAAAGCACCCGGATGAATGAATCAAATTCCTCACACTTGGCCCACTCCCAGAACTTCTGAAAAAACCCCGGTTGAAGGCGCCGCCCAGGAGACTTCCATGAGCTCCTAGAATGAATGGCGTGATCTATCTCAGCATCACTAAGAGGTCTACTACGAGAAGTTGCTTGGATATAGGAGATACAAGGAAAACCCATTAGGTATCTCAGCATCCAAGATTTGTCTTTCCTCAGCTGTGTAAAGAGAAAGGAAATGCTGCACAACAACATCCTTTATTGTATTGTGGTTTCGTCATATAACCAGTTACCACTATTGTCTCTAATGGCAAAAACCCTACTCTTCTTTCTCTTTGCCATTGCAGCCATGTTAAAGAAATGAGTGTTATGGTCTCCAAGCTCAAGCCAATCAGATCTAGACTTTTGCTTCCAATGGATCTCCTAAAGTGCTAAAAGTGAATTGTACTCCTCTATTAGTTTGGTCTCCAATTCATAGAGACCTCTCTTTGGGTGGGTACTTAAAGCCCTTTGAACTCCATCAATTCTATTTCTTCATCTTTTCTTACCTATTTCATTTCAAATCTCGCCCTTATCTTGCTCATCTTTCTCCAGGAGAGGAGTGGGAATTCTTTTATTCCCATTGATTGACAAAGACCTTTATTGGTGCTTGAGGAGAGTCTATATAGTATAAAACTTTGAGTTCGAGGGGTAATGGTAATTAAAAGACTAAAAAACTCGAATGATAGAAGAATCGACAGCTGCTCCTGCGCTTACTACTTTGAAAAGAGAAAGCAGGGCCGGCTAAGCGATACGGAAAGAATCCTAGACCTGCAAGCACAGGAACTCACTCACACCCCGCGCTAGAGACACCTCTTAACAGTAAAAAGTCCCTCCTTGTCAAACCCAGCTTTTAGGGCGGATTCAATATCCATAGCTGTGGATTCTGTGCATCCATTCGTTGATCGGACATGTTGTATGTGAGTTGCTTCTTCCTTTAGATTAGAGCTCGCTCTCTCAGTCCACTATAAAGACAAGCCATACAGGGAAGCCATAGAGGCAAGTCTAAGTGCAGTTCCTATTCAGTCAGATTTCGCTAATAGGGGCATTAGGGGCCCCTTTCATACTTAAGATCAAGATATACGGCTTCCTTTAGCATCGGATTGTAGGCATCTTTCTTCTAGTCCCCTGTTCGTACATTAACAGGGGAAGTTGTCCTTCAAAAAGCCAAGTCAGTATACTTGCTTTCTTTCACAGCCGGGTCTGTAACAGCTGATTCTCTTCCTCCAAGCAGTAAAGCGGGCAATGGCAATAAAGTAATCAAGTCTGTCAAGCAGTAAAGGTATAGTGCAGAAAAGAAGTAATCAGGAAAGGCATACTACTACCACTAATGTTGTTTAATTGGCCTAAGGGTCTTAGATCTCCTTCTGGGGGTAAGGGTCAAGACCAGTGCCTGCTACTCCTACTCCTCCTTCACATCCTCGTTGGTCCTTGTGTAGTACAACCGATTTCCCGATTGTTCTTTTCTGCTTTCTTTTCTCTTGTAAGGGCGCGGATGGAGCGAGCGAAGGTGCGGAGTCAGATTCTTTTGATTTGAGACGAATTCATTCCTCTACCGAAAGTGGTTGTGATAGGGAATAGGGAAAGGCCTTGCCTTATTCAAAAGTACCAGGAAGGAAAGACAGATCAGTACCACCCCTCTCTTCCTATTCTAAAAGACTCTTGGCTAAACAAAGATTCTTGTCCCAAATCGCTTGCACGAAGCATATTAAATTGGAGATCAAAAAAGATATGGCGGTTGGGCCTCTTATTCGTTCAGAGATGGTCCTGACTCAGCGGGACTCGTCGGCACCAGACTTTAGGGAAGAGGTTCCTGGGGGAAAGATCTTGATTGGGGTATTCGTACTCTCTATTTAAGGAGGGGTCTCCCGTGTGACCTCGGTCACAAAGGCAAAGGACTCAACCCTCTTTTTCCACAACAGGAGCTGTATCAGAGACTGAGTCAGTTATAGCAGTCTCTGTTTCATGAAGTGTCAGCGCGAACTATTGTTCATCCTTTGACTCAGCAAGGGAACGGACAGCAATTCAATGGCAACTTGAAGCAGAATGTCCGTCTTTATGCTATGTAAATTCAAGAATCTCTGGCCTCCCGGCAAAGACCCTTCATCGAAATCTTTTATCTATTCTCTTCGACCCCCACTTTTTTAGTTAGGGATCGGGTAACCTATTCAGGAAATTCCTCATCTTTCCACATTCTTATAGAAAACTCTCCTCTAGACTAGGATTTCCCCTGGCTAAGAGAAAGGGCTTAGAAAGCTATAGAAAAGCCTCTCAAACCCTTCTTAGATAAAGGAAAAAGAGAAGACGAAGAAGTCCTAGTCGGCTCTAAGAGTACAGCTACTCTTCCTTATTCTCTTAAATGAAAGGGGACTGACAGTATTGAAAAGCAGAGAAAGAGGAGCCTTGCCCTAAGCTCTTAAGGTTGTTATGCAACTGCATCGTCACCCAAAACCTAACTCCAACAGTCAAAAGTTTAACCCGCGACTAAGAGTAAGAGAAGACTTCTCTTCTAACCAACAAGAACATAAAATACCTAACGGAAATGAAGGCCTGTTCATCATTCACTTCTAGTTTAAGCCGCAGCATACACGATCACTTTCCGGACTTAAATAATCTACCCGCCGCCGGACGAAAGCCACCTGTGTTGTGGGAAGATTACCAGGTCAGGCAAGTCCTCAATCAATGAAAGACGAGCGATTATTGATATTGATTGCGCCAAACATTGCTGTAGAGGCTCTTACTAGATAGGGCGGCAGAATAGGAGTCTCACTACTAGTAGTATTAAGCGGGCAGCGGTAGGGCAAGTGAAACATTCTATCTTTGTCAGGCTTAAGCTAAAGGGCAGTAGAGAAAGAAAGTTCTTGTTTCCGGGCATATCGAAGGGAATAAGAGCAGGCGGTAAGTGGGGTAATTCCTTCCGGTAGTGGATGCTGGTGGATCAGAGTCAAATCGCTCATCATAATAATCCGATTCTCCGACACACGATATGAAATGGAAGTCCTACCGAATATAAAAAGAGCCTTTCATACAACAAAGAAGATTCAAACTCGTCTTCCTGACGGACACTGAAATGCTAACCTAGGGCTCGGACTGGTTACTACATAGCCCTTTCACCAATAAGCGATTGGCGGATGGTGCTATACCCGTAAGACTCGCTATCGACTACTCAGAAAGACTAAAGCAAAAGAATGGATTAAGGTGATACTCAACACTTAGCCGATTCGAAGGCTTCAACCGCTGTTAGGACCGACTACCGGACTGATAGAGCGAGAAAGGTAGGTGGAAATTAGGACTATGATCTGAAAGCTGCTGCTTTGGCTATGGCTTGCTTGTCAAAGCCGGGCTTCCTCTTTTTTTTCTTTCTGACTTCGCTTCGGTCCACCCCCTAAGTGAGGAGATCGCGCATCGGCTCTGAGATCTTCCATATTTTCCGCTCCAGGTGATGTCATCGCTTACAGCAGGTTGGTCTATGTATGCCTATTTCCATAGTTCCATTGGTCGTAAGAGAAAGAAGTTCAGGCACAGAGGTCCTCGAAGACAAATTAACAACGCCATATTGATTTGAATAAGGCTAATGTTAGCAAATAAGAAAATGAAAAAAGGAAAGGAAAGCATAAATAACATACCCAGCTCGAATGAATTCAAGGGAAATCAAACAAAATTCTGCAAGTGGCACAAGACTTTTGCACATGTCACTAATAACCGTGTAGTTTTCCGAAGCCTTCTTCTTTTTCTTTCCCCTCATTTTTTTGAGACTATACCTTGAAAGCAGTTCAGAAGCTAGCTCTTTATATTATATAAGGGAAGAAGCTCAGATCAAGATGCCCACTTCTCCTTAGAGACTCTTCACAGTTACAAGTAAGTATGAGGGATCCGAGATCTTTTCAAACAACAAGAACGGAACATCAGGACTTTTTCTAGTTAGACTTCTCTAGACAAGCTAGGCTCGGCCACCGGTAGGCTAAGATCCTTTCAGAGCGGAAATTGAGATGTTTATTGCTTTCAGCATGCTTTGCTTCAAAACAGAGAAGAGCGGAAACGACTACGAGAGCAGTTACTCTTCTAACTTGAACACCGGATACGCATTCAGTTACCTTTCTAAGAGCTACTTTCATTTCTCTTCTTTGCTTCACTTCTGGTAAGGCTCATCGGTCTTCTTCCAATGGAAAGGTAGTTCTGTGAGCCAAGGGTGAGAAGAAGCTCTTCATCTGAGCTGGAAAGATCTTAATCTAATACAGATCTAGGCTAGGACGAAAGACCACTTTCTTTATGTAGTTCCTCCGACTTGAATCCAGATTGCTGCCCACCTTTAGCGAAAAAATGGGACTCTGGTCATGATAGAATAGAACCTCTTCCTCCTCTCCTCTGTTCACGGTTAGCTGGGAATTGAACTCTGATTTCATAGATTGGCGAATGTGAAAAAGAGACTTCAGTCTTTCTCACTCATCTTTCTATCGAAATGCTTGAATCATAGCCCTCAGTATTAGAGCTAGGAACCCCTGTTAATGAAGAGCGGTCGCTCATCTCTCTTTTCGAGTTCTCGGTCTCACCTAGCGTCAATGAGTTAGCGGACACAACTTAGGTGTACGGCTCTTCTCTTGTACGGACTAGGACTAATCCCTCTCACTTTTTGAGACTGATGTGAGAAAGCGAACTAGACCGAGCTTCTCCTGGCTCTAAAGAAGCAAGCAGCCAGGAACGACATTCTTTTCAAACTCTAGTAGCTCATGATCCGGTCTCCGTAGGTTCCGGGCAACCCGTAGTCATGGGGGTCCTTCCAGTGATTTCGTTCAGTGGTCGCATCCGCGGTGAAGAAAGAAGGTGATCTTTCCACGGTGGCGCTTTCTACTAGGATAGGTTCAACTACCAGATTCTGCCTATAGTCCCGTCCGTGCTTTTACTCGGATAGGGCCTATTTGATTACATTCCTTTATTCTTCTGGGGTGAACTTGTTCCATTGCCCGATTCAAGGAATGGTTCTGTCTCGTGGAATGGTTTCAGGGCCTACGACGAGCTAGGAGCGAATTCGTCTATCTAAATGCCAGTCAACTTCTTTTCTCTTGAGGCCGGGGCTGTTAGTCTATTTCCCCTTTATTGAGACATTGAGATGTAATCCAAGTACCACAACACCGTCTTTGGGGCATAAAGTGTATTTCCCTTCTCTTTCCCCTGGGAGATGTGATCAAAGGACCAAAAACCCATATTGGCTGTTAGACTCGTTCTTCTTGAGTGAAAGTGCTTCCTATCGTTTTGACTGACTTAAGAAAGATCAGATGTCTTCAATTGAATCAGCAGCCAAGGCCAAGACCAGAAGAGAGAGTCCTACCACACGAGGGATTCGAGATAAAGAGATGGCAAGCCGGAAGGACGACGGGATCGTTCGGACAGGAGATGTGGACGAGTTTTTCTAGTAGTGACTCGGGGTGCTGGAGGAAGCCGATCCAAGATGGAATGACTGCTTGGGGTACTTTGCAGAGCTGCAAGAGCTGCTGCTCGATACTCTGCCTCTTTAGTTGACAATTAGACTGTTGGTTGTCTCTTGCTGCACCAAGAGATTGCTCCTGATACAAGACAGAATACATATCCCTTCATTGACCTCCTCGTTTCGTGATCACCAGCGTAGTAAGCATCGCAGTAACCGATTACTGGACAAGCTTATCCTTTATTGTATAAGAACCCGTAATCCATTGTTCCTTTAACATAACATACTTTCTTTAGGATTTGTATTTCTTCCACGACTCTCGCTTGAGTTCTAACTGAAAACTGAATACGAGTTCTTCCTCTTGCTCCATCGAATGCACTGAGAGAAGTAGCTGTGAGGAAGAAAGAGCTCTTTTGAGGGGAAAGTGAAATCAATTTATAATCAAGAATATGCTTTCTACATACCGAAGCTCTTCCACTAAGTCACGTAGGGTGATAGCGATCTCTTCTTTTGATGCTTTAATCGAAGCCTTGAAGGAGTGAAAGAGAGAAGAAATAGTCAGTAGAGATGGTACCACTAGGAGAGGAGACAAGATCAAATAAAGGAAATTCACTAAAAGCTGGGGAAGGGTCAATAGCGTAGAAAAGAAGGGCGTCGTTAGCATGATAAGGGCTAGACAGATATTGACTGAAGAAAGAGAGGAGAGCAAGTCACTTCTTTTCTTTCACTAGTCTCAGGGACATGCCCATAATAGGATTGAGGGACAGAATCTAGCATTCTTTCGTCCTTCATTCACAAGTGCCTACATCTTTCCTTCGATACTTTTCCTACACGGATCGAGGTTAGATTCCTCCCTTTTCTGGTGAATTGATAGCATAACCCTCTTCTTGTCATCACTTTTGCACTTGCCAACCGGGTAGATCAAGCTAATAGGATGGCAACCTTTGGGTAATTTCATAGAATTGACTCATTCCTTCCTTTAAGAATTCAATATTCTACCGTCTAAGGCAAAGTTTCTGACTATGAAAGGGCTTCTCTCTCTTTAGAATAGAGTGGGTGAACTCTCTATTTTCCTATTTGCTTGCTCAGGTCTTTGCTCGGTTCAGTGCTTTGATTCCTTCCGTTCTCTCTTCCTTGTCATCCTCGGGCATTCACTTCCTTTATTTGAAACCTCATATAAAGTCAGAAGTGCCACAGCTTCCTTTCCTAATTCCAATCGTTACATTTGTAATCCTGCATCTGAGATCAACCTAGTCTGATTCCCCTTATTATACTAGTGATTCATTTCCTGCAAACCTTCCACGAGCAGGGGATTCTGTAGCACTAAGACTCGCAGGTGTTAGCAGTCTAAAGTCTGACTTTCAGCTGTAGGCATGTCAGCCAGTGAGTCCTTTCATTGAAGCCTGTTACCTGTTTAGTTAGATTCTATAATACAGTTGAGAGAAGCATGTCAGGATGGAACGGGTGTCACGAGAATCAGAACGAGCAGAAGACTTTCCACGAGAGGTCAAAGTGGTTAGGCTGTCAGTCAATCGGCTTGATAGTGAGTGTAGATTTGGAAGTACTATATCTCTGACCTTCTCCGCACATCTTAGATCCAGTCTATCGAGCATTTAGGTTCGGAAGCATTATATCTTTCGTTTCAGAGGTTGCAAGGGAGTTTCGAGCCATTGCGAATGCCTGTAGGCAGCTCATCCTATTTCCCGCACCGCCTTCTGCTCCGTTGGTTGTTTGGTCGAGTGGCTACGCTCCTTGAATCTGTCTGACTCCAGCTACAGAGCATGCCACTATGCGTCACACATTTCAATGGCTAGCAAGACACTCAAGCAGTATCGGAGGAAAGCAGCTTCAAAAGGAAAGAAAAGGGCAGAGCTCTATGCTCACTCAACCATAGGCTTTTTAGGACTACGGGGGGATACCTATATAGCACCTTCCCTACTAAGAAAAAAGAAAGCAAGGAAGTCTTAGACGCTCGTCCCTATCCCCCGGACGTGACTTCGATACCTTAACAGTGAATTCAGAGTTCTTGCTTCTAACCTTCCTCCCTTAGCTTAGGTCTTCTTTCGCGCAATTGCTAAAGATTTGGTCTCGCTATGGCTAGCTTCTTTGTTTCGGAGCGCGCTATAGCTTTGCTTGCTTGCTGCTCTGCTCTCTTCGATTTAGCAAGCAACCGACCTTGGTCTATTGTCTATCAATGTCCTGCCCCACCTCTCTTGAGTGCTTGAGTTAGTTGATAGAGACCTGTACTGTAGGAATAGGCAACTTCTTGGCAAGTTCGGAAGCTTTGGTGAGAGGGGAACTCATGCTAATGGTCTCGGATATGGCTCAGAGTACTGCCTCGCTTAGTCCAGCTGAGCTCTACTATTCACTAATGAAACTGACATAGAGTAAAAGTACCAAATACAGATCAAAAGAGTGTATGCGAGTCAGTGCGAAAGCTTTTGCATCTTCTTTTCCGTCTACTCATTGGAGCTCTTCCTGTCGATCAGTGCGACTCCAAAATCCACATACAGAGAAAGCTGATGTGCCCTTATTAGATTAGCGCAGTTGCAATCTCAATAGATAGCGTAGTTGCAAGGCTTTCTTTCGTGAGCTAGCCTTTTTTGCGTCCTCTTTTCCTATCTGTTTCGGATGTCCATCCAATCTCTGATTCCAGTCCATAACTTCCGTGAATATAGCTCCTGTTGCTCTTCTCTTGCTAGGATGTAACTTATATGGCCGGCCATCTTTTCTGAAGCCTCAGGTCAGGGTGTGTTAAAGTAATCTCATTAAGGGACGTGGTGGGGCAAAGCACTAGCGAGAAGCTTCCCTTGGGATTGAATTCACTCTGATTGACGCTACCCGGTCCACTCAAAGCTTGAAGGATGAAGAGGCTCGGGAAAGCAGATCGAAAAGATAGATCGGTCGAGGCTGACCTCTTTTTTTTAAAAAGAAGGAGATTGGTCAAGGTTCGTTATCTTAAGCATTCCTGTTGGAACGACTAGCTGGAAAGGCGCTATAGCTTTGCCCTTCGGGAACATCCGGACATTGATTCTGATGGTCATAAAGACTTGTTTAGCAGACCTTCTGCTGAAAGCCTTCAAAAGACTCTTCCAGTCGCTGACCTACCTCGAGGAGTTACTCTTTTCTGGTGTGCCAGTATAAACATGGTTTTCCCAGCTTAGCAAAAAGGTGCTCCTAAGTCAAAAGAAGAAAGAGCTTCTCTGGAGGCGTTAGAGTTTTCCAAGTACTGGTATGAGTTTCCCACCTGGACCCGGACTGTGACTTCTTGACTTCATTGATTTACGCAATCCCTGCGTGGAACTCCACAAGTGGATGTCAAAAAGCGTCCTTTTCCGAACCTTAGAATCAGTCGATAGGGGGGGGGGGAAAGGATCTATGTCTCCAAAAACCAATGAATGGGTACGGACCTTCCAGCTCTTGATGAAAGGGTTGCCGAAGTCCCTATAACTATGGGAGGGGGGGGGCATTGGTCAACCTGAGTTTATGAAGTGATAGCTGTTCTTTTCTCCTTTCTGTCCTGTCCTTACTGGTTTTGGAGCTTTCTTTCTTGCTGCTGAGCTAGTGCTCTCAATAATAAGGGAAAGAAGGCTGCTCGCCTAAGCCTTTAGAGGTGGGATCACTGACTGGCTGTTCCAGAACGGAAATACCCGGCTAAAGATTCTGACAAAGACAGCTCCTCAGATGGGAAATCACACAGCTGGGGTTTCCAATCATATAATTGAGGGTGCAACCCGACTTCGGTCTTTTTCTGAAAGGGTTTTCTGTCTGAAAGCGATGTGACAGCCTCTCCTTGTAGGAGCGAAATAAGCTCTTGACCGGCCTTAGCCTAGCTTATTAGGAGTTATTCCTGAATGACTTTATTTCCAAAGCAAGAAAACTCACTTCCAACTAGCCGCATTCTCCTGTATCTGTAGCGGAGGAGGTAGAGCCAAGGTTGCCTTCTTGAACTTCATGTGTGTGTTCAACTTCCGGGGCTCCCACCTTTGAAAGAGTTCTTGAATCGAAGGAGGGCCCCTTCGCTTTCTTAACGACCACGAGTTGGTCTGTTAGGTTGGCGTAGGCAAGGTAATTACTATTGTCACGCATGACATGAGGTTGTCTACCTCACTAGTATTTGAACTGGAATGCCAGGCGGAGGAGTGTAACTGCCTTATCGCGCTATCCGACTTGTATGTGAAAAGCATTTCGTACTCGTCACTGATCCCTTCCTAGCGAAAGGTGTGCTCCAATGGCGAAAAGAAAGAAAAGATAGGCCAGCTGGGAAGCAGGATAGAAGTTGTACTCTTGTCGCGAAACCTAATTCCCAGACGACCTTCACGCTACAACTTCGAGACCAGACCTTCGAAAGACTCTCTTTGAAGAGAAGAATGGGGAAAAGGATTGATTTGAGAATGCCCAGCTGCAGCAGTAGCAATATACTTTATTGAAGAGCTGCTCTCTCACTGTCGGGTGTGAGTTCCTATTGTATCGTCCTTATGCCTTGTGGTTTAAAGAACTCTCTCCAGAAAGGTTGAATGCAGATACCAAAAACCAATGCTTTCAAAGTTCCCTCACTGCCCCAGCTTGAGAATCAACCTTGTAATCCGAATGTCCGATTGACTGCCACTAATAGGTGTTAGGATCCGAAGGTATCTGCCCTTCTTCATTCCATTCCACGAATGTCAGACTGAGTCAATTGTTGCTATGTTTTCGAGACTGTGCAGTAGTTTCCCTTCCAGGTCTTGAGACAGATAGGGATAGGGAATCGCCTTGAATGGATCTCCACCCTGGTTAGTAGTTCTAGTGGACCATCAATTTGGACAGTTAGAAATTAGCCCCTATAACGATGAGAAGCTAGAAGAAGTTCTAAGACGTCGTCTCGTCCCTTACCCAGGAAGCCCCGCGGGGATTGCCTGAAGCTGACAACCTGACGTTGACTGACACTTTCTTTCTATACGCAAGTCATTCCATTCGGAGAGGAGAAGAGGAAGAATCCAGGCATTCAGTCTTTCCAAGCTCAGTGCTAAGGGCATAGAAAGGTTCGTACGGAGAGATTCCATCAACGGAAATTGACCAATGGATGGGAGAAGGTCTCTGGTTCAGTGCCACATTAAAGGAAGGCTAAAAGCCAGGCTTTAGGAAAGATTCACTACGTATCACTATGAATATTCATACGCACCTGCAGCGGAGCAGTGAAGTGAGTGTCTGGCAAAGAGCTTTCTTCGCGTATAACAAGAGGTGATGCAGCTAGGAAGTGAACGAGTGAACATCTTTCCGAACAAGGGAGACTGGAATGCTTACAACCCTTATAGGTAAGGGAGCAGCTATACTTTCAAGTAGCAAGTAATAGATCCCCTAACCTCAGGCAGCCCTAAGCAGGCTAAGGAGAGGAAGACACTCTATAAAAAGATCCGTGTGTCGAAGACCGGACGTGCTAACAAGGATATAAACTGCCAAGACTTCCCCGGTCAAGTCCTTTCGTTTAGAACGAGATCTATCGGGCTTCAGTAGCGACACCTTAAATGAAAGAACTCCAGTTTTTCCCAGCAAAGAAAGAGGAATCCCGCGCAATCAGAGATTCAGCCATAAGATCAAATACCTGAGAAGAGTCGGGGGCACCTACCGATTCCGGCCTCCCTCGATTCAATGACAAAATTGCTTTCTTGAGAGGGCCCCGTGGCTCGTTCCTAGTTTTTATTCCCCCGTCAGTTCTATCTTATCTAGGCTGGTGGCTATACCAGATTTCGTGTCTGATCGAACTTCAAACTAGCCCATTGAGCTTCTTGGCTTCGTCTTCAGTTTGAAGTTAGACGTAGTATTCCGCGTCAAGGTTCCAAACCTGAAAGAAGGATCCTAAGGATCGCACACAAGAAAATAGAGTTGGAATGAAAGATGGGGATTCAAGAAAAGAACAGATTCAAACGTCTGTTATGATCTTCTCGAAAATGATGCGTGATTAAGTGAATAATTGACAACGGTAACGAAGCTTTTCAGTCTCATTAGGACATATATATACACAGTGAAAAACATAAAAACACGAACAAGAGATCTAAGAGCTTTTCCTAAGATAAAAAAACTCTTTGACTACTTTGTTGGATCACAAGCAGGTATTGCAGAGTCCTAAACCTTATGGAGAATCTTTCCGAATAAAAAACTCCTTGGTTGATAGCTATGATCCTGTCATCCCTCCCCTTGACTTCTCCCGAAAGGGGAGGGTGACGTGAGGCAACGAACTTGATTAGCTTTAGCTTGCTAGACAATGCGCTCTCTTTCCTTCTATATTTTGTTTTTATCTTTATGTTAGAAAAAGAGGTTTCTATACAAGAGGTAATTGACCCGGAAAAGCTGCTCATTTCACACAAACCCTGTCTACGAAGCAATGGAATTGGAATTAGTATTCATTGCCTGAGGTGAAAGAACGCGGCTACATTCAAATCAAAAAGAATTGACTAATCCATCTACTTGTATCTAGGTCCAAGTAGACTGCCTTTAGTGTTATAACCCGATTCCGGACAGTCTTAGTTCTTTAGAAACGAAATGAACTAGTCCAATCACATGTATAGTGGTCGGCGGAATCTTTCTTATAACGAGAAATGGTTATCCACTTAAAAGCTCCTAACCCTTACCGCTTGCCTGTAGAATCTTAAAAGCAAGCTCAAATCCCTGTCGAATCTTTCCTTTGGTTGCCTGCCGCATTAAAGACCGGCAATCGAATCGCTTGACGGACGATCCCTTTCGAATCAGTAGAGCCTTTCCTTCGAATAAGTATCGCTTCCCTTGCTTATCTCCTAAGCCAGCTCTCTCCCCGCTCTTTCCCCTGCCACTGTCATGTTGTCTCTTAACCCTTGTGATGACTAGCTTCCAACGGCTAGATACCCTGCCATTCATTCCTCTGGCATCTTTGCTCAACACCCTGCTGTCTCACCTTATTCCTTTTTTTAGTAGCTTTTTCCCGCCCGATCTCTTTGGTTTCCGGCAGGCCAGGCAAGGAAAGTGAAAAAACGACTAGAGATATAGATCATGGCTATCTAACAACTATTGATAGATCCCTGGAGCAACGATTGCACTCGGGACTTTGCCCTACGGCACTTTAACTGAAACTGAACGGCATCTTCCTTGTATGCTTCTACAGATGTGTTAGTGGCTGCTTTTTCTAATTCCTATGATTCTGCAGATTCCAATGCGTATGTTATGTATGATTAAGTGGATGAAAGATCGGATTCTTCTCTTTAAGCATATCTTTCATCTGCATTTTCTCTAGTGGTATCTGCTGCTTAAGATTTGACCTTTGCTTCCAAAACTGAAAGAACATCGTCACTAAAAAGACGAGACTTGGATCGAGGATCCACGCCTTCCCTTACGGAAAGATCCGCTCCAACAACCGCTCATGGAATTGTTGAATTCATTTCCTCTGCCCTACCTGATTCACCGGCATCGGGCTCTCGCTTGTCAGTTTGGTTTTGAATTGTAAAATCCCCTCTCTCTCCTTCTTCCTTGCCGGCTATAGAGCCACGGAATAGTTCAAGGCAGATACTTCAGTTGCTTATTCGCAGGCGTATGATTCGTCTGCTTCTTCAAATGTTTATTCTACAGTGCCAACTTATGTTCCAGAATCAGTCCCTGGAAAAACTGGAAGAGAAACTACAACCTCTGCTGCATCCTCTACTGATGTGGAATTCTATTTAGAATCACAGACAGCTTTTGGCTAATGGTTATGAAAAGAACATTTCCTTTCATCGATCGAAAGATGCTCTAGACCCGCCCACCGCTCCTCTCTGGAACTATCGCAAAACGTTCTCTCCACCGCCCAACCTCTCTGAATTCAGAGGGGACTCTTTGCCCATAGGGTCACAAGCAAGGATGCAAGCAACTAGTGAAGCCTGAGCTCTCGATTCATTCATCTCAATCTCATCTTTGTCTTCTCTGAACACCTTTCTAAAAGCCCTCTGATCGAGTAGTAAAGACAAAGAGAAAGGATTTATTGCAGTTTTGAATAACTATTCAAAACAAAGAAACTGAACGAGGCTGAAGACTAACAGAATCTTTAATGAAAGTCGAGACATCACACTAGATAGTGATCAATCATCTACTTTCAACCGCCTTGCTCCAAGATTGAAGTTGGAGTTTGCACAAGGCAACCCTTAGGAGGTTTTATTCTATGGTATAAGTGAGTGTTGAAGTCTTTCAAATTGGCTGTGCGTTCCGGACCTGACTTCGAAAGAGCGTTCATAGTTGTGTGTGTCGTACGGGGAATCGAGTTCGCACTCCCATGTTGCCCTTCACTTCAAAAGGGGCTTGACTTTCAGTAACTTCTTTCACTCGTTCTGTCATCTCATTTCAACTTTCAACCGCATTTCCACCACGATTTTGATCCAAACGAGAAGCTTTGGCATTCGACTTTTGGAAAGATAATAGATAGAATAGATCGCTGACCTTGCTTTGGCATGCCAGAAAGGAAGCATTTCGCTGTGGTTCAAGATCATTGATTGAGTAGATCCCGAGACAAAGGGAGTTTCAGTGATCCGAGGGGGAATATAAGACCTTCATTCTGGAATGGCATTATGCTTCAATGTCGGCGAAGACGCTCTTTGCATTGAATAGGTTGTTCTGAGCCTGACTTGGCTCTAGAAAGCAGATTCCTTCTTATAGCCTGATAATCTAATTAAGGTCAGGCATTGCGCTGTGGCATAATTTTATGACTCTACCTTTGGATTGAGAGTTCATCTGGACTGAGTAAGCACTTTCATTTAAGGAAAGGAAGGAAAAGATTAGATAAGATAAGAAGAAAGCACTACTTCCGGACAGAAGAAACTGTGCCTTGAAAGAATTGCTTTCAGGTAAGCATGCCTAGCTTGATGGGAAAGAGATTAGATCCCGAGGGCAGTGAAGTTTGCCATTAGGAGGAACGTAGTGCTCGACCAGAAGGGAGAGGTTCAAGCGTCATTCTACTGGGCTAATGAAACTGGGATTACCGGTGTTTGCTGAATATCCGGTGGTGAGCATCCGCTGCACGAAGACGCTGCTCGGAATAGAAAACGGTTGATGCTGAGAATCCGCTGTTATTAAGAAAGTAAACTTTCCGGAAGTCGAAAGCGCTAACACCTGTTCTTCCAAGCGATGCCTCGAAGCGGAATCCCCGCATTGACTACTTAAGCTGACTCTGAGCAACTATGATAGGAAACCGAAATGCCGCAGCTGCTCTTGCTTCTCTGGCCGGCGAAGGTAGGCCAAATGCTTACTTGTTAGAGTCAGGCTAAAGCTAGCACAGCACTTAAGACAGCGAGAGACAGTCTTCGGCTAATAGGATGTTAGGAAGTCCTCTCTCACATTGACCTTAGGCTAAGAGAAGGGACCAATGGGTATTGGTCCCGAGCGTATAGAGCTGTATTCCTATTGTTTCTTACTCTTTGTCAAGTGAGAGTCAGAATTCTCCTAAACTTTTTGATAGCGGTTAGTAGAACGTGCAAGAGAGGGCCAGCTAGGCGAGCAGGGTCAAGAAATTCTATAAGAAAAAAAGTACTAGGCGACGATTTGCGGAGTTTCATTTCAGCTGTTACACTTCGGCTTATACGAAGCGGAGTTTAGGTTTTTATATAGTCTAATCTCAGGGCGTTTACGCTGCGAGGCTTGGTTAGTTCCTAATGGCTTAATCAAGTCTCTTCTAAGATAAGCTAGGGAGTCTTCCTTCTTTCCATGCAAGCTCCCATTGGCAGGAAACCTTACCTATGCAAGATGGAATTCTCGAGCGAGCTAACTGCAATAATGGAACTTGCAGCGGAGTTCTTCCTTTCACTTTCAAGGTTAGAGGTTACAGAATCAGCTGCTATTGAATCAGCTCGCACTCTCGCAGATTGGACTAGAATCCGCTATTGGCATATCAGATTGGAATGGAATGCTTTTTATCCAATTAGATAAGATAGAATCGTCTGTATCTGTATCGATAAGATCTGTACAGGATTTCTATCCAATTCTATTTTTTGGCATCTCTTCCCTCCTTTCTTACCTGGAATGGGAATGGAAAACTTAACTAAGAAAATCCGCTGTTGGGACTGATTCCTTCTCGTCTTGAAAGTAGTATGGCAATTACCTTTTAGGTAATTGGTCAAATGAATTCCAACAAGTTTGAATTATGTAAACAGAATTCCAGGACAGACCAGTGGAAATAGCTTCTCATGGTTCGCTGGCAAAGCAGAACGAGTAGCTTTCCCCTTGAAGTCCCCAATCCGTAGCGGAAATGGAAAGGAGACAGTTATCAACCAATTTCTTCTTTTTCTTTGAAACCAATTCAATCAGGTATCAGGTATATTCAATAAGGTATAGAGAACAGACAGCTGTAGTCAGACTTTCTAAATAGAAATAGCTGAGCGGAAAGAAACCTGGCATGGATGCTTCCTACGCAGCTATAGAATCCGGTCTGAGAGAAGGAGGCATGACTCTGGCGGAGACCTTCGATTCGACATAAGCTTCAATCAAATGGCAACCAGTAGTTCCTGTCGAGCTTTATAGTTACTATTATTAGACTATTTGACTGATGAAGCTGCTCTCATTCCTTCCTGTCTTTGCCGGTAGAAGATGGAATGCTTATTTTATCTCCTTTAAAGTCGAGCTATTCACTGGATTCCCCACTCTAAGGGAAGTGAGCCGAGGAAAGGCAGTGAAGGTTCGACTCCGTTCGGGTGGGTTAAAGCCCTGGGTTGCGTAGAGAAAGGATAATGCAATTTGAAGCCAAAAAGACCTACTTTCCTCAAAGGAAAGCTTTTGTCGATGCGCTCTTCCCCAGTCGTGTTGAAGAAGCTGGTACCAGATTCAATTCTTTTTTAGGGAAGGAGGGCAAGTGCCATCATAGGAGCTGTTGGAAGAAGGGCTACTTCTTTCTTTTATCTAAAAATAGAAAAGGATCTGACCACTATGCGCTAAGATGCAAGGGAAGGAAGCCGCTTAACTGATTGAGTTTAGGAGTGCCGGCTCCAGGCGATGAAGTAGCGGGCAAAAGGCATAGTTGAAAAAGGCTATTGCTGCTACCTGATTGACTCTTCAAAGAAGAGTTCCGTGACTTCGCTCTGCAGATCTTTTTAAGGAATCAGAGAAGACGGTGCTAGTCTTTGAGGGATGTCCGCTCTTGCCGCTGCACAAGTAACTGCTCTTGTCTCCGTGTCCGCCGTTCTCTTATCCGCTTGAATAAGCTCACTCTTGGTTAGCTATGAACAAGGAGTGAAGAATGGCTAAGGCCAATCATTCCTTGAGTTCCATTCGTTCGCTTTAAAGCACGAGCTGCGAGAAAGAGATAGATTTTCGATCTTTTACTCATCGCCAATCTCGATTCAACTACAAGCCTGCTATTCACTCGATTGAAAGTCGGATCTTGCCTTCACTCCTATCCTAAAGGATCCTAAACCTCAGAGCTTCACAAGAGCAATCACAGTCGAAAGAGCAAACTGATTCAACGATCGCTATTCTTTTTCACCGCTCACCGTGCCATGAACAGCGTTCAGAGTCGATTCTGTAACAGGAAAAGTGAAGACCGCTACTGCTCTACGCCTTACTAACAGCTATACCACACTAACTCCGTCTATTGCTCTGATAGGTTCTGCGGAATCGAAACTCCGAGAAGACTAAGAAAAAGAAGACTTTCTGTCGCTCGTCCCTTCTAGCCAAGCCAAGTCAAGCTTTCCCGCAGTCAAGCCAGATGCGGATTTCATAGCTGCGCTTACTCCTTCAACCCCGAAAAGATCGGATTTGCGCTAATGCGGATTCGATAGCGCCGTCTTCTTCCTTCACACAAGGCCATGCCTTTAATACGACAGGACCAATGGCACCTGATGAAACAAGATAAAAAGCTATCGAACCACACTAACTAATTGGCCTGGCTTATCTGGTTCTATAGATTAGACTGCCACGGTGCCCAGAAAAAAGCTTAAAGGCAAAGATCACATTCCTACTGTCAAGCTAAAGGCGAAAGAAGTGGCTTAGCTTAAAAGCTCTTCTTCATAGACACATGGACGATCCAAGGATTTAGGTTCAAATCCATCTCCCCTTCGAACTTCGGATTCGTTCAAAGAGAACTAGTATGACTTGCTATTTCTTTCTCCCTCTCGCCACGTGAAAGCTGCTAGTCGAACTAGAGCCTTATTACCGTTCCTGACCCATAGCCAATAGGGCACTGACTCTACCTATTGAGTGGAGTTGTCTCCCCTCGGGTGTCAAGGTAGAGTGATTAGAGCTGACTTCTTCTGAAAGGGATCCATGTCATTTCACTGAAGACCAAAGACCGCTTATTCTGATTTTTGACATGAAAGCATTCACAGGGTTCACAGCGAGTTCAGTCTTATAGTGACGGAACGTTTCCGCCGTAGCGTAGGGTTTTGTCTCCATGAAACGAGTATTCACTATCGCTTAAAGCGCCTTCATTCACTCGTCTTGCTACTTCGGAACTGTTTAGCGGACATGGGGACGGTGGGTGGTCTTCCGAGGCAAGCTAGAGGTAGGTCTCAAAGACTATTCCTAGAGGCGTGCCTCAGTCAATCAGAAAGGCAAAGGAGAAACTATCTCGGGGAAGGCAGCATCTTTTGCCAGCGCTTTGGCATCATCCTTTCCTTAAATAACTGAAAATAGCCGACGGGGTAGGTCAAGTAGTAACCGTGGAAAGGGCACAGACAGAGAACCACTCCACTGGGTAGTGTTCCGAGGAGATCGGTCAACAAGATTCGATTGCTTAATAAGGTAAAAGAAAGACAATACCTCTTGACTTTAAGTCAAAAAGACAAAGTAAGGGCGGGCAGGGAGCACACACGGTATCCTTTCCGGTGCTTTCCATCAACAAAGGGCAAAGAGGGAACTGCTATATGATGTTCCGAAAAGGTTGGTCTCACTCACTCTACTTCGGTTCCGAAATCAAGGAAAGGAGTAAAGTGCGCCCGCGCGAAAGTGGGCGGCTTGCCCCTAGACCAACCATAGAATAGAGCCAAGGGTGCTGCTTCGGACTAGGTAAGGTGTCTAACCTCATCTTTTCGATCTCAGTAGCTTCATCTTCTTTCTGGATTTGGTCAAAAATCAAGAAAATCCTCTGCCCGCTAGCTCTCGCTTCATCTGATGCTTCATCAGTTTGAGATTCGAAAAAGCCCTCCTTCCTAAACAAGTCAAAAGACTCAGAATCGGGATCACGGTTGTTTGTTGGAACTCTTCAGCGTCTGTTTCGGCGGATGATTCGGATTCTGCGGATGCGGATTACTAAGCCGCGAGATCTCAGGATCTAGCTAGATCAGACTGATTACACCTTGGGAAAAGCCCATACGGGAAAACGAGACCCGGTATGAAAGACTGATTCGATAGAGTCTAAGAGCGGAATACTTGTAGCGATAGAGTCAACGTCAGAGTTTGTTATACAAGACCTAAACCCGACTCTAACAGCTTCAGTTGCCTCCCTCTCTCCGCCCTATAACTTCAAGAAATTAGCACGGCGAAAAGCCAACCCGATTTGTTTTTTGGATTCGTTTGACGGGGGAACAGACTACGTGGTTAAAGAAGACCACCTCTATGGATGCGAGATTGCTTTTAGAATAGAAGCATCGGTCCGGGCCAATATGCGGATTGCTGGGAGTATAGTGCGTATTCATTTGCTAAGGAATTTTTTGATGGAGCGCCAGCTCGTTGCGATCCTGCCGCGGCGTCAGCAGTCACCGGTGATTCCGCAAAAGACAAGATAGGCCAGCCAGGAAGGCCTCGATTCCTCGTTCTTGCTTGCTCATCAAACCTTCCCTCTAGTCCTTGCTACTGTTCTCTAAGTCAAATTCTAAGCTCTTTGATATCATTTCGAGGTTGAGGATTTGGCTTTAGATTGATTTATTGCGAAATATATAAGATCAGTATTTGAGAATGAACCTTCCTGTTCCAGTTCTATACGATTTGCTACCCTTGGAATTTCCCATTGCTTTAGTAGTACGCTCTGGCTAGTGTAAAAATGTATGATTGTAAATGAGCGAGTCATTCTGGTACTATTCTTCTCCTACTTAATATGTGGGCTTATCGGGCTAAGCTAATCATGTTATACTCCAAACTTGCGATCTCAGTCACTTTTCGTTAGCAGGAAATCGACACATATAGGATTGGACTTGCGTATCCCGGGACGATGCCCATCTTTATCATCCTTTCTTTGACCAACTGTGTAATCTCAACATAGGTGTCACCCGCCATTGCTGGATCAGTGATTTCGGCTTTCCTTGTGGTTCCCATGTAAATATGTGTGAATTTATCTGTTTACCCCAAAAAAAGAAAGCTTTTCGTACCCCTCTGGAAGTGTTTTCTTTCTCTCGATACGCAGAGGGGATATGGGGATAAACAGGGGGTCAGTCCGCTAAGTCCAGCTAGTCCAGTCAAGCAAGTCTAAACTAGTCTAAGCAATTCTGCAGTAACTTCACTTGCTCCTTCGGAGCACTAAGGGGATCTTGACTGACATAGCCGTCAAGAGTCAACACAAAAGTGGGGTACGGGGGGAATCCATAACGGGCTACTCGCTTACCGGAATAGCCGGAGGGACTGCTTCCCCTAAACGCTTATTCCTTACGGACGACTTCCCCGAAAACGACTCCCCTTTGCGCGGAGAAACAGAGGCCGAAGAAGAAAAGGAGGTTTTTTTTCGTCGGGGCATCTGCTCCGCCTGGTCACGCCTGCCACTAACCTTGGAAGCATCCGGAGGGAGGAAATTCTCGCGAATAAGGAAGCACGCCGACTCCGAAAGGAAGCTCGCGAGAGGGAAAGAGAGTCCCGACCTCCTTGAATTGAAATGGAAGGGAATTGAGTTTGAAGACATCGACTTGAAGTGCCCTTCTCAAAGCAGTTTGTCCTCAGGTTCTAAGAGCTGAGTTGCAAGACTAAGGGCTGGATGGAAAATCAGACAAGTCATAAAGGAATAAAGGAAAAGCAGTCGTCAAGCCAGATGCGGATGAAATTAGAACTGCTGCGCTTACGCCTTTTGATTAGACAACTCCTAGTGCCAAGCTAACTAGGATTAGTTCACAGGATTCGTGAAAAACAGGAATCAGAGCTAGCGACTCTAACGAATCTAATGTGGCCCGCGTTGAGGCGAAAAGAAAGGCATATTCCCTATATCAGTTCATTTCTTCTTCAATCGATTCCTTAGACTGCTACGGTTAGCTCTTGCCCCGCACCAGGACTGGCTATCTCGAAATAAATGCTTTCATATCATCAAAGTGACTTGGCTCCTCAACTAGGAGCAGAAGGAAGGGCTACTTATTTGGGACCTAATTCATTTCATCCGGAAGTGACTGCACTCGCCTAAGCCAAGGCCAAGCTACTTTCATACCCAGCTTGGAAGCCTTTTCCTGTCCCTTGCCTCTGACCGCTCCTCCTTCTCTTGAGGAAGTTGGAGTTGTTTAGGCTGAATCCCTAGATCCGATCTTTCCGAGATTGGACTTCCGTGATTGGTTTCCCTGGTACTCTAACCCCTAGCTTTCTATTATAGATTAGCAAAGCGTGCTATATATATTGAGGGAGGGATCTATTCTGGCTAGAAAGTTCATTGGGCTGCTCTCACTTCTGAGCTCTGTAGCTGCCGAATTGTTGAGTTCGTGAGAAAGGAGCTTCTCTTCTTTCTTCCTCTGACAAGTCCTTGCTCTTTTTCAAAGTGACTTTGACAAAATAGAGTCTCCTTCCGGAAGGAAAAGCTCTCGCAGTAGTTGTTCTGTAAGGGCTTTCATTAGCGTGAGAAGGCGGTCAAAGGAAATTGAGCTAAGAATGCTTATACAGGGCAACTATAGGGCTTATAGAGATTGAGAGGGGATCACTTTACAGAGTGCCGAGCATTGCTCGTCGTGCTAGTTCCGCTACTCCAGTTCCAGTGGTAAACAAAACCTTCGTTCGAGCCTACGTTTATCTTTTCAAGGGTTCCACTTTATTTGGGGGGAAGGCTGTACTGGTACTCAATTGATTTTGCTCTAGCCGCTTTCGGCTTCAGGGAATAAGCTTTCGCGCTAGCGCTCAGTTTTTCCTTTTCCTTGAATAAGAGAAGGCAATTTACCGGAAAGCTACCAAACTCTCTTTAGATTCATGCCCGACACAGTGACATCTTTCATTCCATTCTCTTCTTCTGAGCTTGGCCATAGATTCCCAGCCGGTTTTCTGACAGCTAAGGGAGTTCCACAATAAAACAACTACGCCTTAGCGCAAGGGTTGTTGTATAGATGGTCAGAAGCGGGCCTTGGAGCATTCTCTGATCCTCATGGAATCTATTCATACCGGGTGGAATGGGGCTTTCTGGAGATATGGATTTCGAAAATAGACGCGAGAAAGAAGCAATCTTTATCCCATAGTACAAAGAATGGACTTTGAAGAAAAGCGGGTCATCATAAATTGAGAAACTAGGCAGATCTAGTGTGAGATCAAGACAAAGGCAAAGCGCCTAAGATAGAGTGGAAGATCTTCCCTACCGTTATCCGTAACGGCTGAACCATTGTTCAACCTCCACCTTGCGTGATGAATGAGGCAAATTCCATGTGGTCAGAGTGCTTACTTGGCTCACTGCTTTATTGAGGGCAAACTCCAATACCATGTCGAATATAGCACATCAGATTTTGGATAAAGAGGTACTCTTGCTCTTGGAGGTTCTATCACATGAAAGCTGATTCTACTTTTGAAGATTTCACAATGAAGAAGCTAAGCGCTCCGGCAGGTGCTTGGCTCTTTTGCAGTGAGAGCCCTAATTCTCAGAATGTGGCATCCAAAGCAGCTTATTCTCACTAAGGGTTCAACCCTAAGATACCACTCTGGGTGAAGTTCCACAGCACAGCATTCCTGTATCTCTTTGGTCAGCCTCTGTTTTTAGCTATGTCGCCAGTGCAGTAGGAAGACCACTTCACGCGGATTAGTTGACAGAAAGCATGGAAAGAATTCACTTCGCCAGAATTTGTGTTGAGGGCGCCAAGGGATCAGATGTTAGTTGATGATTTTTATTTGGAAGTAGAAGGAAGAAGGTTTCTTTCTTCATATCCAAGTATAGTATCAATGGATGCCCTGGCAATGCCAGACTTGCAAGGTTTTTGGACATTAGCAGGATCTAGAGCTAATTATTCCAGCACTGCATCAAGACTACCTAAAGCAGACCGGCTGCCTGAGATTCCTCTATCCTTCCGGTATGGTAAGGACAACTTTGAATCGCTGTTTTCATGCTCATACCAACCTTAATTCAATACGGGTAGGGTTAGAATGAAATTAGAAGGGTAGATCCTAAAGCAGTCAACATCCACCCTCATTCTATCTGATTTCAGGTGGGTAAAAGAGAAGTTTGCCATCAAGCCATTGACAAGATCAAACATCGGTTCACTACTAATCAGCGGTGGCCCATCTAGCTAGTTGAGCCTTCCTTGCCCACCTTTTCATTTCTTGATTGGCCCAGCCTTCAACCATTAACCTCTCCTCTGTGCACCTATCGGATTGATCTTTCATTGAGTGATCTTCCTTGACTAATCACCATGATTTCAAAAATGTCCATCATGTGAACAGTCATTGACCGGGGTGCATGGAAGACTAGAATCTAATACGCTTCCGGGGCCCGTGCGTGGGGCCTCGGGGGGGGGGATGATGAGGCGAGAGGTATCGGGCAGGCTATCCAGTAACGGATTACGGAATGCATCGAGGGGGCGTGGACCAACCATACATCTACCCGTTGCTTAGGTCATTCACTCAAGGCAACCGGGGATCTTGACTCAACGGAATCAGACGGTTTAAACCATATAAAGCTTCGAATCCTTGAATAGACATCCCTACGCTAACAAAAAAGAAGCTAGCTATGCCCCCGTCGGGATAAAAAGACAGGGTGGAAGGTTCCCCAGGAGAGAGATACGGAGCTGAGCAGCACCCTTGGCTTATCGTTTAGGGAGGAGGCGAGCGGGGAAGGGCAATCTTTGTTTAGGGAGTCGGGAGTCAAATCAATTATGCTATGCAATTACCATTGAGTCAATTATTCGGTTTGCGAAGGAGAGGTTGTCTTCATTTGTTTTTCTTATTAGGCCAAGCAACTAGCTAGTTTACCGAGTGCTGTTAACATATAGGATTGCCCCTGATTGATCCGATAATGCCCACTTTGAAAGGTCTGTTGGGGAATCTTCAAAGATGATGTGTGCAAAGCTGTATCGAACTTCTTTCCGGCGCGACTGGCTTCGAAGAAAAGAAAGTAGAAGGAAAGGGCAGCATGGCATTAGGGTCGGATGTCACCAACCGGTGAGCAAGAGAGGGAAAGACAACTTTCTTGAGAATAGGATCGTGATGTATAAGGCAGACACCAGGCCACCAGATTCATTAAAACCTTGGTCTTCTGCATATTGGTAGTAGAAGGTTCTTCCACAGCATTGGTCTAGCCAATTTCTCTTCTCTTCTTTTTGAACGATATCAGAATGATTGTTCTCAGAGATATGGCAATGAGGACTGCTTTCAAGGAGGATGACTAGCATTGATATCATCATGAGTGGATTGATGAATAAATGTATTGAAAGCAGATGGAGCAGGATCATGAACGATCAAATCAGTGCTCGAAATCTCAAGACAATTGTTCTGCTGGGAGTGCTTATTCAACTTCATTGATTGCCGTTGGGGAGGGATCAAAAGTTGGGTGGGTAGACGTCTCTTTATCTGAGGGCTGAAGAACGATCTGGTTGTTCTTATGATTATCAATGGCTTTCGTGCCAAGTCTAAAAGAGCCTTGACTTTGGCCTTACTCATTGAGGGCTTGCCCTATTGTGTTGTGTAAGGGTCTTTTTGAAAGGTGAACCCTTTTTCATTCAGTTTTTTTTTATCTTTTTTCCATAGGTTGAAGAAGATGTCTGCAACTTTCATTGTCGTGGCCTCGAAGCATGCAGTGGGAAAACAACTGAGGAACTCTCTCGTAGATTATTTCATTTTCCTCCTGCATACATTCCTCACCAGATCCGATTTGGCCTAGGCTTTCAGAGATCTATCTCCACGCAGACGCGAGCGTGATATTTGCACAGTAGTCTGGCCACACCAACCCTATCGTTGAGCCATCAAATCTCAGAACCCTTCACCCCTGCAATAAATTGAAGGTAGTCTGGATTGAATAAATGAAGGATAAGGTTTGGGAGAGATATCAAAAGCGATGCACAATAGAAGATGAAAACCAAGGAGACCAGAGAAACTTTCAATAATCAGCCTTAATGACGAGAGATTCCCTGGTCCAAGCTTGAAGGAAATCTTCTTGTGATGATAACCTCATAATAACATGTCTTGGATCGAGTAATCAAATATGAACGTCGCTTTTCATCATCCAGTGAGCGCGAACATTAGGTCTAATCTCATCTACAGAGGGACGGCCTGAGGATCACTTTGCTATCAAAGAAAAGCGTAATGGATCTACTGATCTGTGAATCTCATCATAAGTGAAGCACACACCCGGCTCTCCTTGATGAGAGATCGGGCGGAAGGGGCCTATGTTGGCAGACGAGAGTTTTTTTTCCACCATAGCTGCGTCAGACTGAGAAGAATAAGAATCCGGTGGTCGGGATGAAGATCAACTTCTGCAGACCAACATGCAGAGGGCATTGCCAAACATGCCATCGCGAGCGGCCCTATGTTGAGTAAGGGGGCAGAACCCCGAACGAAGCAACAGCAACTGGGGGCATCAGCCCAACCCTCCTCGCAACAATGAAGAAGTGAGTCAAAAAAAAGTCAAAGAGGCCAAAGGAGGCGCATGATCACCAAACCGTATCCGGCTTGGATAGATTCCGTACCGTATACGCCAGGGTTCTCTCAGCCAGACTTCACAATGTTCGACGGAACGGGGGACCCGCACCAGCATATCTAGCGCATTTCCTGTCCAGATGTGGGCCGGTAGCCCAGAATGGGGCACTGTGCCTTAGGCTATTCGTACAATCATTGGAGGGGCCCGCCTTGACATGGTACGCCCACCTCTCTTAAGAGTCGATCCCGACTTGGGAAGCAAGGGTCTCGCGGAGTTCAGGAAGCAGTTCAGCCAAACAAAAAGAAGGGTTGGAGTGCCCGAACCACTAAATACCAAGCAAAGGGATAATGAACCTGTCACGGAGTTCATTGCAAGGTGGCGAGCCTTTACTTTTGCCTGTCCCCAGAAGTTTACTCAGCAAGAGCTCCTAAAGATGTGCATGAAACACTTCAGGCACGACTTGTCGTCGATACTCCTGCCCCAAACCTTGAAGGGATTCGACGACTTGTGCACTAAAGCTCACGATGTGGAAGCACATCTTAGCAAACGGCGGCGTCCTACGAAGTACTTGAAGTTCGTTTCGTTACCTTATTCACAAAGTAGATGAATCACTCTCTTTCTCTATTAGAAAAGTGGACTTCTTTTTCACAGCCTATATGCGTATGCGGAAAACGAGAGTCCTTACTTTTCTTTCTCTTGCCCTGAAAGAATTCGGGGCTATCGGTTTCGTTCTGTTCTCTCTCTCTCTACCTTTTCTTTTGTACCTAACTGAAAAATCTTTGATGCCCGGCCATACGAACATGGGAAACCTAGCTTCCCTCCCTTTGAAGTGCATTTATAAGATCAGCTCCCCGAGTCACTAGAAAGAGGTTGAAAGGCCCACTACTTCTGAATTCATGGCCTCTTTTTTTTTAGATCCCTTTCGTATTCATTCGACCTGAGGCAAAAGAGAAGTCATCAAAAGAAATTGTCTTTAATGCAATGCATAACGGGCGGGCCTCCTATGGATTCCTCAAACTCAATGAGGAGTATGAGGAAGGCCGGCTTTCTATATTAAGATTCAAACAAAAAGGAAAAGGGTCAACCCATATCTTACTGAAGAATCTTACTGAATGAGGAAGAGCTCTTTATGTGGCGGTCTCACTTTACCACCATCTGAAATGCGCGAAACTTCGATTGGTGGAAGCCAGCCCATGAAGATTCTCCCTTTTCTTACGTGCAATTCCCCTCTTTCGGTAAGCATCCAGTATCTCAGCAAATGAACATTTCTCTAAGCTTATCCTGTAGCTTATACGTCGTTTGAAAGCTGCTTCAAGGATCCAACGAATAGCTAAGGTTTGTTGACGATCTCTGGCTACAATTCCAGGGACATCATAAATAGTACCTGCTACTCCTACTTTTTCCACTTCGCATATGGGTTTGATATTCTCTACGGCGTCAACCATCAGTTTGATTACATCGCGTTCAGTTCGAGCTGGGCGATGAAAAGTTTGATAAACAATAGCACGAACTCTCGTTCTTTTACCTTCTTTCATGCGAAAGTTGATCAACTTCTTGATCAATTGTTTTTGCTCACCATCCAAGCCCCCCATATAGCTGAGAATTTCCGAGCAATTTGAAGCCGCTTTCGATGACGAGGCCGACAAATTTCTATTACGCAATCGTGACTTTCCATCTTGATCAGCCAACTCCCCTGTTTCCATCTTTTTGATTCCCACTGAAGCTAGTACGCAATGAAGACCAACCCGTAAG